TATAATAATTAATCTATTTTTGTGTATACATATATTGTTAATTTATATTTATATATATATAGTATATTTAACAATATTTTATATTATTATTTATATTATAATATATATATTTCTATATTATAGAATATTTATATTATTTATTTATTATAAAGTATCTTCTATTTATATAATTATATATATATTATATAAATTATATTAGAATTTATAATAATATTTATAATAATGAAGAATTACATTACAGTAAACAGTAATTTATATTACACTATTCTTATACATTAAGATTAAATATGTATAATGCATAGATTTATCCATTAGAATTATAAAAAATTGGATTTTCAAAAAGTAAATTTTTTAAGTAATTAGTAATTTGATAAAAATATCGAATTACTAAATGAATGTATAATTCGAATTTAATAAATAGAATGGTTTTTTATAATCTTAGATTAGTTATAGCTATTAACTATTCTAAATTAATAAGTGGATTAAAAAAAAAAAAGAATCGACCATTCGAGTATTCTAAATTGCATGAAAAATGATAGGGGGGCATCTAAAATAGATAGATATTCAGTATATATCTATGTATATTGAATTGCGAATACAGAAATAATAGAATCATTTTTGATTCGACCAATATAGGAGTATCCAATATAGTAGATAAAAGGAGAATAAATCAAATAAAATAGGAGGAAACATCTTTCAGTATAGGAATCCGTATTGAATCAATTCAACAGTTCTGGCATAATTTTCATAATTAAAATGAAAAAAAAAAAGTATACTAATGAGATCCCAATCTAAAAAAAGGGGGGATATGGCGAAATTGGTAGACGCTACGGACTTAATTGGATTGAGCCTTGGTATGGAAACTTACCAAGTGATAACTTTCAAATTCAGAGAAACCCTGGAATTAATAATGGGCAATCCTGAGCCAAATCCTGTTTTTCGCGAAACCAAAGAAAAGTTCATAAAGCGAGAAGAAAAAGGATAGGTGCAGAGACTCAATGGAAGCTGTTCTAACAAATGGAGTTGACGACATTTCCTTTCGCATTAGATTAGGGAGGGGCTCAAAGATAAACATATATATCTATATAATATACATATATGGATATGTACTGAAATATTATTTCAATTGATTAATGAAGACCGAAAATCTCTATTTGTGTGTGAATATTTATATCACAAATGAAAAGATGTGAAGCAAATCATTTCCAAGTTGAAGAGAAAGAATTCAATATTCATTGATCAAATCATTCATTCCATCACAGTCTGATAGATCTTTTGAAGAACTGATTAATCAGACGAGAATAAAGATAGAGTCCCATTCTACATGTCAATATTGACAACAAGGAAATTTATAGTAAGAGGAAAATCCGTCGACTTTAGAAATCGTGAGGGTTCAAGTCCCTCTATCCCCAAAAAGCCTGGTTAACTCTCTAATCTAATTATTTATCCTAAATCCTCTTTTTTAATTCGTTACGTGTCTTATTCAGTCTATTCTTTTACAAATGAATCGGGGTGTCATTTTTCTTTTTCTTATCACAATCAGAAGTATTGGAATATGTAATAATATAATATATATATTATACACGTACAATTTTTTATGATAAACGTTCAAATGAACATCTTATGCTTGAGCAAGGAATCCTCATATGAATGATTAACAATAATACAATACATAATGATTACTACTACGGAAACTCAAAAATGAAAACAAAAAAGTTTTTTTTTTAGTTTACATAGATAGACTCATTGACATATACTCAAGTAATCTCTTAAAATGGGGGGCTGGTGCGTCAGGACAAGAATGGTCGGTCGGGATAGCTCAGCTGGTAGAGCAGAGGACTGAAAATCCTCGTGTCACCAGTTCAAATCTGGTTCCTGGCACACAAATTAGATAAGAACTTGTTAGATGTTCTAATTGGATTTCTTGAATTATTTCATTTCATTTCGTCAATGGTGTTAGCCCAGAATCCCTTTTTGACTCTGTACCAGCGATTCCACTAATATTATACTATTCTTATAATAGTATTCTTAGTGAATAATACAAAAAAAAATAAGATAATACAAGAAGAATTAGTGAACAATAATGAAATAATTCCTTCAGATTGATAGAGATAGGAGACAAAATTGATATGGATATAATAAGTCTTGCTTGGGCTGCTTTAATGGTAGTTTTTACATTTTCCCTTTCCCTCGTAGTTTGGGGAAGAAGTGGACTCTAATAGTATTTCTAATTGAGTTAAGGGATCAAACTGTATCAATTGGTTTTATAATTTAGGTTCTGAAATTTTTTTAACTATTGAATTCAAATATATCTGCATTTCGGAATTCTACTGTATTCTAGTGGTGTAATGTATTGTATTCTAGGGATAATATAGAAATAGAATAGAAAATACTCTTTAAATCAAACAAATATTTGAATTATTCCCATGTTTTTATTTTGAAAGTCAAGGGAATTCAAATAAATTGAATCTTATTCCTTACGAATTGTTCCTAAAATTTTTATATTTCGATGAACTGGCTCTTAGCAAAGTTATATATGGAAAATCGAGAAGCGCAGACCCCCTATTCTATTTTTTTTGTCCCCTCCTTTTTTTTTTTCAAAGAGATTAAATAAAGAAAATAGTTCTGTTATTAATTATTAAGCGGATACACAATGTCTTGTCTATAGGAAACAAAAGGAAACAAAATAGACATAGTAGTTGTCTAAGGCGATATTACACGTAAGATATTGCCGTTGCCTTAGGCGAATACCCATATTACGTGTTTACCTTATCACTTGTTTTATTTTATTATTTGTATTTTAGGTTCGAAATTAAATTGGATTTATGCTTGATTGAACTCATCTCATATCATGATTCAAACGTTAAAAATAGGTTATGGTTTTTTTTACCACCAATCTTTTCGAAATACGAAACAGTTTTTCATAGAACCCCCGCCCCGGATCATCTGTCAACTATTTAATAACAACTCTATTTAATCAATTGCGTCTTCGGAATGCTAAAAAGATTACTTTTTTCTTTTTTTTTTTTTATAATACCGGGATTGGTTTGGTATTGAAAAAAAAAAATAATAATAAATTTATAAACTCGAAGCGAAAGAATAAGAGGTGTTTTTTGATTATTTCAGTGGAACCAATACAAATCAAATGGATGAAACAAAGAACAAAAAATTGGGACACTATGCTATGGACATTACATATATGGCATATAGACTCTCTATATATGAATATGAGGATATATATTCTAGATTAATTTATATTAAATCTCTATTTTTTTTTTTATATATATATATATAGAAAGAATAAAATTTGATACACTACAATAATAGAAAGTAAAGTATGGTAGAAAGAAATAGATTTGATTTCTTTCTACCATACTATCAAGGATTTCTTTCATAGAATTCTGCTGATTCTATTCTAGTCCGACCATCTTATTTAAGACTAAGAATTGAAATCCCTTTTTTTTATTCAACCGTTGCATTGATAAGAATTAAATAAGAATTAAGAAGTTATAATTAAGTAAAATTAGTCACTTTGACTTACCGTTTTTACATAAATTATAAGTAAAAAGGCAGTAGGAACTAGAATGAACAATGCAGTAGCAATAAATGCGAGAATATTTACTTCCATAATCTCTATGTTTTATTTCTCTTTAATTTCCACTAAATAACTCGGGATTTGATCCCATAAAGATGATAAATCTTTCGTCGGTAAATTCAAAATTACATCTCGATGATATCAAATCGGATCAATATCATGAATAACAATATCTGAACTATCAAATCAATTCATCGTCGAGAATTGAATAGAATAGTATAACATAGGAAGATCTTTTATCCATACCAAATTCAAAAATCTTCTTTCTTCTTATTTCTGATGCAATCAATAATTCCTTTTTTTTTTTACAAGTTTTTTTCTTTCTTCTCGTCGGAACCTTGACTTACCTCTTAAAAAAAGGGATGGGATCCCCGTAAGGAATGAGATTATGTTTGTTATTTTTATTCCCCTTCACACACGAGAATTGGGGTATTTTTTTGGATTTGTATCCATCGGGACTGACGGGGCTCGAACCCGCAGCTTCCGCCTTGACAGGGCGGTGCTCTGACCAATTGAACTACAATCCCAGGGAAAAAGTGTACAGCATACATATTCTTAGGATTTCCCTTTTCATTTAAAATTCGAATGGTTGTGCTGTAACTGACACAGAGGTGGGACTTTTTTATATATTGAGATCTAAATGGATATGATATGCACTTTAGCGAAACCGACACGGATTACTCGTAATTCGTTTTTGTTATTTCCGAATCGATTTAAAAATAAAAAATATGAATCAATGAAAATAAAAAAGAGTCTTTTTTTTATTTACTTGAATCCTTTCCTTAGACTTTATACTTATATATCCTGATATGAATCTAGATCATTAGGAAGATCCGAATTTGTATTTGTGGAATACATACGTAATACAAAAAAAATATATAAATAGCGCTGGAGGTGTATCATATTTGGATTCTTCCGTATCAGGGTACATTGGGAATTTCCGGAGAACAGCAAATGGGTTATATCATTTCATGGTGGATCGGCAAATTATTGGGCCGAGCTGGATTTGAACCAGCGTAGACATATTGCCAACGAATTTACAGTCCGTCCCCATTAACCGCTCGGGCATCGACCCAGGAAAAATCAATTTCAGTCTTTATTGATAATCCATGATCAACTTCCTTTCATAGTAACCTACCCCCAGGGGAAGTCGAATCCCCGCTGCCTCCTTGAAAGAGAGATGTCCTGAACCACTAGACGATGGGGGCATACTTGCCCGACCGCCATTCTACTATATTGATAGTATGAATAGTTTTTTGAAATTGTCAATATAAATGAAATGATATGATTCGATCAGAAGGATCTTTCGATCTTTCAAAATTCCATAGAATTTTTTGATTCATTGTTTTGTTAAGATTCGGTAGGTATATTTCCATTTCACACTAATTCACACTAAGGTGGGAAA